TTTCTTATGAGAATCATCCTCGCCTTAAACGTATCTTGATGCCTGAAAGTTGGATAGGCTGGCCCTTACGTAAAGACTATATTACGCCCAATTTCTATGAAATTCAAGATGCTCATTGATTGAGATTGAAATGAAATCTGGAGTCGTGTCGTATAAGTAAAAAGGGGGTTTTTTCTCATTCAATGAGCATCTTGGCATTCCCCTTCTAGATGAAACGGAGTAACTGGACTTTAATTCGTATTGTGGAGGGGCTAAAATAAAAAAAGAAAAAGAGGCTCTCATTGCTATTCCCCAATTGGGAAGATATCATATAATATACATTTCGTATGAGCAGAAACAATAGGATGACTCAAAAGAATTCTGCACCATGAACTTTGTACCGCGCACATCACTTAGTGGGGACCCCAGAAAGTAACTGGAGCAAGAGTGACAAAAAAATATGAAATTTGAAAGAAAAGACAGAAGAGACGAAATGAAGAAAATGAAGAAATGCAAAATGAGAAGAATCGGAGTTTATTTGTACTGTGTCTGAAATACATCCTTTCTATTCCTATCCTTCCACTCTTTGATTGAATCCTTTTAGCTCATTTTTTTTTGAGCTATTAGATTTGAGATATATACGAAAATCTAACATACTTTTGGAATAAGAAAAGTATGAACAGAGAGGAAAAAAATAAAAATGAAAAAGAAAGTAAAGAATATCTATCCCGATCCGTCTCAATGAATTAATTTCATTTGTATGAGGTATGAATATCTATCCGATACATTATTCACGTGTCAGGAACCAGATTTGAACTGGTGACACGAGGATTTTCAGTCCTCTGCTCTACCAACTGAGCTATCCCGACCATTTCCCGTGCATCATCCTAAAAGAAAATCTTAACAAATTGGACCTAGCCCCTGAATTTCTTAGATCTTCAAAAAGAAGACTTTCTTTGTAAATGTAAGGAAAAATATATGGACTATGAATGATTCAATAACGGAGATTCCTTGAACATATATGTTCATATCGTACTATACAACACAAATGAGATTGGATTGGAAGAAGATACGAGGATTTAGATTCGGATCCATTTGTGAAAGAACAGAGTGAATGAAATGAGAAAGATATTTCATTTTGTTTGAACTGAGCCACTGATGAAAAAAAAAAAGAAAGAGGATGAAGAGCGAGGAAGTAAAATGGGCTTTTTATTGGGGATAGAGGGACTTGAACCCTCACGATTTTAAAATTCGACGGATTTTCCTCTTACTATAAATTTCATTGTTGTCGGTATTGACATGTAAAATGGGACTCTCTCTTTATTCTCGTCCGATTAATCTTCAAAAGATCTATCAAAATCTGGAATGAATCATTTGATCACTGAATATTCGAATTCGATTCTTTTTTCAACTTCAATTGGAATTGATTCATAATAACTCTTCAATTTTTAATAGATTTTTTGATCTCTATCATTCTAATTAATAGAGAATAGAAATAGAAGATTTATATTTTCATATATACATATATAGAGATACAGAATAGGATTCGATATAAGATTTGGGTTGTGATTAATCGTTTGCTATGTCAGTATGTATACGTACGTATTAGGTATATAAGGTTATCCTTTCTGTCATTTCGATAGAAGGATTTTAGCTACTAACGTAACGTAGTCAATTTCATTCGTTAGAACAGCTTCCATTGAGTCTCTGCACCTATCCCTTTTTATTCTCATTTTCCATCTCTCAAAACAAAGATTTGGCTCAGGATTGCCCATTTTTAGTTCCAGGGTTTCTCTGAATTTGGAAGTTATCACTTAGCAGGTTTCCATACCAAGGCTCAATCCAATCAAGTCCGTAGCGTCTACCAATTTCGCCATATCCCCCTTTCCTTTGAGACAAGGATCCAGTTGTAATTCCATCCACCTTTTTCATTGATCTTGGCACTATTGAATTCATTAGGTAATGATTCCTATATCGAAAAAGTGTATGCTGCTATTTTCTTTTTTTGCCCACCCTCTATTCTATATTCTATCATTTCATCTCTATTGGATGAACCCTATTTGTTTCAATACGAAATGATTCTATCATTGATGTATCCGCAATTCAATATGGATATATATATCCCACATATATATATGCCTTTCCTCCTCCTTCATTTTTACAGTGCAGTTTGGAATAGTGGAACGGTCGATATTCATTCTTTTTTTTTTCATTTCGAATTCTAATTTCATTGATATATTGATATTTTATTTCATATTCATATATATGAATATGGAATTGAATTTCTATTTCTATTTAGATATCTAATTTATTTATATCTAAATAGTTTTCTTTTCTATTTTCTAAATAGAATCTAAAATTTATAACTAATAACTAAGAAATAGAAGAAATTTAAAGAATCAATAAATGAAATAAAAAAAGAAGAAGAATCACTAGGTAATAGCTAAGATCCGATAGTTTCCTGTATTCCTATACACTATTGCTCTTATATCCGCCCGCTTAGCTCAGAGGTTAGAGCATC